CACCCATTCCATTGATATGGGCACATCTGAGATCAACAAATGCTCGGGAGTTCCTCTATTCAATCTTTTTCCTTCTTCTTGTTGCTGGATATCTCGTTCGTATACATCTTCTCTTTGTTTCCCGAGCCTCTAGCGAGTTACAGACAGAGTTAGAAAAGATCAAATCTTTGATGATTCCATCATACATGATGGAATTTCGAAAACTTCTGGATAGGTATCCTACATCTGAACTGAATTCTTTCTGGTTAAAGAATCTCTTTCTAGTTGTTCTGGAACAATTAGGAGATTCTCTGGAAGAAATACGGGGTTCTGCTTCTGGTGGCAACATGCTATTGGGTGGTGCTTATGGGGTCAAATCAATACGTTCTAAGAAGAAATATTGGAAGATCAATCTCATTGATCTTGTAAGTATCATACCAAATCCCATCAATCGAATCATTTTTTCGAGAAATACGAGACATCTAAGTCGTACAAGTAAAGAGATCTATTCATTGATAAGAAAAAGAAAAAACGTGAACGGTGATTGGATTGATGAGAAAATAGAATTCTGGGTCGCGAACAGTGATTCGATTGATGATGAAGAAAGAGAATTCTTGGTTCAGTTCTCCACCTTAACGACAGAAAAAAGGATTGATAAAATTCTATTGAATCTGACTTATAGTGATCATTTATCAAAGAATGACTCTGGTTATCAAATGATTGAACAACCGGGATCAATTTCCTTACGATACTTAGTTGACATTCATAAAAAGGATCTAATGAATTATGAGTTCAATAGATCCTGTTTAGCAGAAAGACGGATATTCCTTGCTCATTATCAGACAATCGCTTATTCACAAACCTCGTGCGGGGCTAATAGTTTTCATTCCCCATCTCCTCCCTTTTCGCTCCGCTTAGCCCTATCCCCTTCTAGAGGTATTTTAGTGATAGGTTCTATAGGAACTGGACGATCCTGTTTGGTCAAATACCTAGCGACAAACTCCTATGTTCCTTTCATTACGGTATTTCCGAACAAGTTCCTGGATGACAAGCCTAAAGGTTATCCTATTGATGATAGTGACGATACCAATATTGATGATAGTGACGATATTTATATTGATGGTAGTGATGATGACCTTGATATTGATACGGAGCTGCTAACTATGTATATGACGCCAAAAATAGACCGATTTGATATCACCCTTCAATTCGAATTAGCAAAAGCAATGTCTCCTTGCATAATATGGATTCCAAACATTCATGATCTGCATGTGAATGAGTCGAATTACTTATCCCTCGGTCTATTAGAGAACTATCTCTCCAGGGATTGTGAAAGATGTTCCACTGGAAAGATTCTTGTTATTGCTTCGACTCATATTCCCCAAAAAGTGGATCCCGCTCTAATAGCTCCGAATAAATTAAATACATGCATTAAGATACGAAGGCTTCTTCTTCCACAACAACGAAAGCACTTTTTCATTCTTTCATATACTAGGGGATTTCACTTGGAAAAGAGGATGTACCATACTAACGGATTCGGGTCCATAACCATGGGTTCCAATGCGCGAGATCTTGTAGCACTTATCAATGAGGCCCTATCAATTAGTATTACACAGAAGAAATCCATTATAGAAACTAATACAATTAGATCAGCTCTTCATAGAAAAACTTGGGATTTTCGATCCCAGATAAGATCGGTTCAGGATCATGGGATCCTTTTCTATCAGATAGGAAGGGCTGTTGCACAAAATGTACTTCTAAGTAATTGCCCCATAGATCCTATATCTATCTATATGAAGAAGAATTCATGTAAGGGAGGGGATTCTGATTTGTACAAATGGTACTTCGAACTTGGAACGAGCATGAAGAAATTAACGATACTTCTTTATCTTTTGAGTTGTTCTGCCGGATCGGTCGCTCAAGATCTTTGGTCTTCATCCAGACCCAATGAAAAGAATTGGATCACTTCTTATGGATTCGTTGAGAATGATTCTGATCTAGTTCATGGCCTCTTACTATTATTACTATTAGAAGTAGAAGGCGCTCTGGCTCTGGCGGGATCCTCACGGACAGAAAAAGATTGCAGTCAGTTTGATAATAATCGAGTGACATTACTTCTTCGGTCCGAACCAAGGAATCAGTTAGATATGATGCAAAATGGATCTTGTTCTATCGTTGATCAGAGATTTCTATATGAAAAATACGAATCGGAGTTTGAAGAAGGGGCCCTCGATCCGCAACAGATAGAGGAGGATTTATTCAATCACATAGTTTGGGCTCCTAGAATATGGCGCCCTTGCGGCAATCTATTTGATTGTATCGAAAGGCCCACTGAATTGGGATTTCCCTATTGGACTGGGTCATTTCGGGGCAAACGGATCATTTCTCATAAAGAGGATGAGCTTCAAGAGAATGATTCGGAGTTCTTGCAGAGTGGAACCATGCAGTACCAGACACGAGATAGATCTTCCAAAGAACAAGGCTTTTTTCGAACAAGCCAATTCATTTGGGACCCTGCGGA